CTGCCGCCACTCGGACTCGAACCGAGATGCTCTCGCACTGCTTCCTAAGAGCAGCGTGTCTACCGATTTCACCATAGCGGCTTGTTCGAATTCATAATAGCCTATTCATAGTCAATCGTCGAGATTTAAGGAGTCAACTAAATGAAATTTTTTTAGTCAAGATGAAAATGGATGAATAAAACTTTGTTCAAATACAAATTTGAAGGTTCATTATTCTGGGGTATGGGTTTTATTTACCTTACCTTAGTGCTTTGATGTAGTTTATGCTCTTCTATAATTCAATAGAATCGAACTATTGAAACTAGAAACTTCAACCTCTAGTTATTGATAGAACTAGAAATGATTTCTTTATTTTTTTTTTTCATAAAAGATTTATCATTTATATTATTTCCTAAAAGTGAAAAATTTTATTTTACCAATGAACAAAAAAGAAAACCCCTTTTATTACTCAAAACTTGCACATTAATTCGGACAAAAATTCCAGGCTTTTGTCGGTTGGGTTGAAAGAGACAGATATATGGGAAATTTCTATATTCTAATAGATAATAGATTAATTCAGATAAATAAGAAGTCAGAAAGTTACACAAAAAGTTTTCAAAATAAATGAATATATTAATTTCAATGATGTATTAATTTTAACTAAAGATCTTTTTTTTACCCTTCTTCATATATCTTCATATATATAGATTTAGAATCTATATAAAAACGTTGTAATTGTGACAAATAGGTTGATGGGGAAAAAAGACTCCCCATCTCCAAAAAAAGAAAATCTACTAACAAAGGCTCAAGTTTTTTATCTTGTTTTTATTCTTTTTTCAAAAGCTTTTTATAATTTACTAACCCCTAAACCGAAGAATTCTTATTCTACATATCCTTAAATAGCGAAGGAAGTTCTAGTTCATATTGATTAGCCACAAACAATAGGTTTGTTAATTTCCTATTAAGAATGAAATGGGCCTTTTTTTTCTATTCGGATTATTCCACTGTTTTATTTTATGACTTTTTTTGTCGCACAAAAAAACTTTTTGAGTTTCCGGTAGAAAGAGATTTACCTAATGACAACGCTTTTAAGGCTGCCCCATATCCCTTCCCTTTCCAAATATTTTTACGAATACGCTTTTTTGATATAGAAGTACGTTTTTTTGGAACTGCCATTTAAAAATTAAGAGGTTACTCGTTGTTATAGTTGGATGTGAAAGACATCTATTGGTCAAAACGAATCTATTCATTATCTAGTTATTCTCTAATCTCTAAATAATAATAATTAGATAATATAATATATATTATCTAGAGAAAAAAAAAAATATATATATATATGCGAAAATCATACAAAATCTTACTAGAAAAATAGAATTTAATTTTTTCTACATAAAATAGACCGAAGGGTTTAAGAACCCATTGCCTAATGAAAAGCATAATGAAAACTTTAATTTTTTTATTAATTGGTCAAACTTGAGTAAAGAATACTTCGAAATTCCATTTTAAAATTCGAATCAAACTAGTAATTAATTAATTAATCTGTTAAAAGATACACACACGTTTTGTTAAAAAAAATCTTAGTGATTTTTTTATTAAATTTGATTAATTTTATTTTACCCCCTTTTTTTTTTAGAATTACCCCCTTTTGATAAATATAAAAATAAATCTTATAGAAAATAGAAAATGTTAGATATTATAGCGTTTCCTATAAATGCTTTTTTATTGAAACGGAAACTAATCAATCAGTTTCATAATGAAACTAGTTAATGATTTGGAACAAACTGACTAAAAAACGAGATTAGTACAAAAATTGTACCTTAGTTAATCCTATGATTCATCTCGATTCATATCAGACTCTTTTTAGTGTAATTTTTTAGCATTACTTTATGAATATAAAGTGATCTAATAATAATGAAATTTTGTATTTTCGTTATTTTAAGAAAAATCTTAGTTAATAACTAAATTCGCTTTTTATGAGCAAGTTGGTCATATCATTTGCCCAATTGTAACTTCTTTATTTTAATATTTAAAGTATTTTGGAAAGACCCAGATAATATATAAAATTAGAAAAATATCTTTAAGTTAGTACATCTCTTGATTTTTTTATTGACCCCTTTTGTTTTGAAATTGAAAGGGGGTAGGATCCGGTAAATCGGAAACAATCAATTAAGAATAAAAAAAAATTTTATGGAACAGACATATCAATATTCGTGGATAATACCTTTCCTTCCCCTTCCAGTTCCTATGTTAATAGGAGCGGGACTTCTTCTTTTTCCGTCGGCAACAAAAAGTCTTCGCCGTATGTGGGCTTTTCAAAGTGTTTTTTTGTTAAGTATAGTCATGATTTTTTCGATCAATCTGTCTATTCAACAAATAAATGGCGGTTCTATCTATCAATATGTAGGGTCTTGGATCATCAATAATGATTTTTCTTTAGAATTCGGTTACTTGATCGACCCGCTTACTTCTATTATGTCAATATTAATCACTACTATTGGAATTATCGTTCTTATTTATAGTG